TATTCGTTAAAAAAACCTAGATGGAAAAAGACAACTATGGTATATCACGATATGTATAGTAGTGGGGTAGTATGGGACAAAAAATAAATCCACTTGGTTTCAGACTTGGTACAACCCAAAGTCATCATTCTCTTTGGTTTGCACAACCAAAAAATTATTCTGAGGGTCTACAAGAAGATCAAAAAATAAGAGATTTTATAAAAAATTATGTACAAAAAAATATGAGAATATCCTCCGGCGCCGAGGGAATTGCACGTATAGAGATTCAAAAAAGAATCGATTTGATCCAGGTCATAATCTTTATGGGATTCCCAAAGTTATTAATCGAAAGTAAACCGCAAGGAATCGAAGAATTACAGATGAATCTACAAAAAGAATTTCATTATGTGAACCGAAAACTTAACATTGCTATCACAAGAATTGCAAAACCTTACGGAAATCCTAATATTCTTGCGGAATTTATAGCCGGACAATTAAAGAATAGAGTTTCATTTCGAAAAGCAATGAAAAAGGCTATTGAATTAACTGAACAAGCAGATACAAAAGGAATTCAAGTACAAATTGCAGGTCGTATCGACGGAAAAGAAATTGCACGTGTCGAATGGATCAGAGAGGGTAGAGTTCCCCTACAAACTATTCGAGCTAAAATTGATTATTGTTGCTATACAGTTCGGACTATCTATGGGGTATTAGGCATCAAAATTTGGATTTTTATAGACAAGGAAGAAGAATAAGAAAACTTTAATTCTTTTTCTGGCCAATCAACGCAAGCAATTCTAATTCTTAATTCTATAGGGTTGAATAAAAATTCAATTGAACTTTTCATATAATTGCTATGCTTAGTGTGTGACTCGTTGGTTTTTTTAGGGTTAGGATTAAAAAAAGACCAGCCCGGTAGTATGAAAACCAACTCATCACCTCGTATTATCTGGATCTAAAGAACCAGTCAAGATATGAGAAATCGATCATATCTTTGTAGCAACTGAATTTTTTTTGAATAAACTTGAATTCTAAGTTGAAAGCAAAATACAGAAGAAAGGTGTGGATAAATGGAAGGATGAGAGAAAGAAAGAAAAAGAATATCAATGATATAGAATTCCAATATGTAAGGTCTATGAGTCATCTCATAAAAGACAGTGTAATAAAGCATCAATACTAATTGATTCATCCATAATGAAACATTAAATGAATCCTTCTTATAGTTATAGAAGAAAAAAATCAAGAGCTTCGAGCCAATAAAGACTAAGAAGGTTGACTCAAGAATAAATTAGATTATGAGCTCCGTTGTAGAATTCTGACCTAACCATTAAATACGAAGCGGTGGGAACGATGTAACCTGTGAATGCAAAAGATTTTATTGAACAAATGAATCTTACTGATTCACTAGTCGGGATGGCGAAATGAACCGTAAATCAATTCATCTATTCTGAGAAGTCATGAGCAAGTGCTACGACTGAAATAGAGATTGCAAGAGTAAATATTCGCCCGCGAAAACTTTCTTTTTTTTTTTGTCCTTTATCAAAAAAAAAAGAAAGATTTATTAGCACATTAAAAACATTTTTTTTTATAAAAATGTTCTAATATCTACTAATATCTTATCTATTCAAATTAATTGAAATTCAATTTTGAATCTTTTTAGTCGCGAGGAGCTGGATGAGAAGAAACTCTCACGTCCAGTTCTGTAGTAGAGATGGAATTCTGAAACAACCATCAACTATAACCCCAAAAGAACTAGATTCCGTAAACAACATAGAGGAAGAATGAAGGGAATATCTTATCGAGGTAATCATATTTGTTTCGGTAAATATGCTCTTCAGGCACTTGAACCTGCTTGGATCACATCTAGACAAATCGAAGCAGGTCGACGAGCAATGACACGAAATGCACGCCGTGGTGGAAAAATATGGGTCCGTATATTTCCAGACAAACCAGTTACAGTAAGACCTGCTGAAACACGTATGGGTTCGGGGAAAGGATCCCCTGAATATTGGGTAGCTGTTGTTAAACCGGGGCGAATACTATATGAAATGGGTGGAGTAACCGAAAATATAGCTAGAAGGGCTATTTTAATAGCAGCATCTAAAATGCCTATACGAACTCAATTTATTATTTCGGGATAAAAATGTAGAACCGACAGAGATGAATCTTAGGGATGAAACAAAAACGCAGGTTTCTTTTTTTGGACAAACAATATTTCTTTTATTTTCTTCATCCTTTGCATTGGAAGAATAAACAAAAAATTTGATATGATTCAACCTCAGACCCATTTAAATGTAGCGGATAACAGCGGGGCTCGAGAATTGATGTGTATTCGAATCATAGGAGCTAGTAATCGTCGATATGCTCATATTGGTGACGTTATTGTTGCTGTGATTAAAGAAGCAGTACCAAATATGCCCCTAGAAAAATCAGAAGTAGTGAGAGCTGTAATTGTTCGTACCTGTAAAGAACTAAAACGTGACAGCGGTATGATAATACGATATGATGACAATGCTGCAGT